GTAAACAATTGAATTGGATTCGGTTGGGCGGTACCAACTAAATCGAATGCTAACTCCATTTATTTCTTATTGAATTAACCGATCAACTTGCTATCGGACATTTTTTTTTTGATTTGGTACTTTTACAAAATTTCGACATATTTCACTTTATTATGATTATGAGAATCAATCCTACTACTTCTGGTCCGGTGGTTTCCACACTTGAAGAAAAAAACCTAGGTCGTATCGATCAAATTATTGGCCCCGTACTGGATGTCCTTTTTTCCCCGGGCAAGATGCCTAATATTTATAACGCTTTGGTAGTTACGAGCCAAGATACTGTCGGTCAGAAAATTAATGTGACTTGTGAGGTACAACAATTATTAGGAAATAATAGAGTTAGAGCTGTCGCTATGAGTGCTACGGATGGTCTGACGAGAGGGATGGAAGTGATTGACACGGGAGCTCCTCTAAGTGTTCCAGTCGGCGGAGCTACTCTCGGACGAATTTTCAACGTTCTTGGAGAGCCTGTTGATGATTTAGGTCCTGTAGATACTCGCACAACATCTCCTATTCATAGATCTGCGCCTGCCTTTATACAGTTAGATACAAAATTATCAATCTTTGAAACAGGAATTAAAGTAGTGGATCTTTTAGCTCCCTATCGTCGTGGAGGAAAAATCGGTCTATTTGGGGGAGCTGGAGTAGGTAAAACAGTACTCATCATGGAATTGATCAACAACATTGCCAAAGCTCATGGGGGCGTATCCGTATTTGGCGGAGTAGGCGAACGTACTCGTGAAGGAAATGATCTCTACATGGAAATGAAAGAATCCGGAGTAATTAATGAAAAAAATATTGCAGAATCGAAAGTAGCTCTAGTCTATGGTCAAATGAATGAACCGCCAGGAGCTCGTATGAGAGTTGGTTTGACTGCCCTAACCATGGCGGAATATTTCCGGGATGTTAATGAACAAGACGTGCTTCTATTCATCGACAATATCTTTCGTTTCGTCCAAGCAGGCTCAGAAGTATCCGCCTTATTGGGGAGAATGCCTTCCGCAGTGGGTTATCAACCTACCCTTAGTACAGAAATGGGTTCTTTGCAAGAAAGAATTACTTCTACAAAAGAGGGATCCATAACTTCGATCCAAGCAGTTTATGTACCTGCGGATGATTTGACCGACCCTGCTCCTGCCACGACATTTGCACATTTAGATGCTACTACCGTACTATCCAGGGGATTAGCCGCCAAAGGTATTTATCCAGCAGTAGATCCTTTAGATTCTACGTCAACTATGTTACAACCTCGGATCGTTGGCGAGGAACATTACGAAACTGCGCAAAGAGTTAAGCAAACTTCACAACGTTACAAAGAACTTCAGGACATTATAGCTATCCTTGGGTTGGACGAATTATCCGAAGAGGATCGTTTAACTGTAGCAAGAGCACGAAAAATTGAGCGTTTCTTATCACAACCCTTCTTCGTGGCAGAAGTATTTACTGGTTCTCCAGGAAAATATGTTGGTCTTGCGGAAACAATTAGGGGGTTTCAACTGATCCTTTCCGGAGAATTAGACGGTCTTCCCGAGCAGGCCTTTTATTTGGTGGGTAACATCGATGAAGCTACCGCGAAAGCTATCAACTTAGAAGTGGAGAACAAATTGAAGAAATGACCTTAAATCTTTGTGTACTGACTCCTAATCGAATTATTTGGGATTCGGAAGTAAAAGAAATCATTTTATCTACGAATAGTGGCCAAATTGGCGTATTACCAAACCACGCCCCTATTGCCACAGCTGTAGATATAGGTCTATTGAGAATACGCCTCAACAACCAATGGTTAACGGTGGCTCTAATGGGCGGTTTCGCTAGAATAGGTAATAATGAGATCACTATTTTAGGAAATGATGCGGAAATGAGTACTGACATTGATCCGCAAGAAGCTCAAAAAACTCTTGAAATAGCTGAAGCTAACTTAAGTAGAGCTGAGGGTAAGAAACAAGCAATTGAGGCGAATCTGACTCTCAGACGGGCTAGGACACGAGTAGAGGCAATTAATAATATTTCCTACTAGTCAATACATCACATCAAACTAATCAAAAGAGGTTTTTTATAATTTTAAAAGTAGAAGTTCTTTAGTATACACCACATTTTGATTCTACTAATTTAACACAATCAAGTCTAATCTGATACAAAAAAAAAAAAAAGAATAAGATGGGTAGAAAAACTTATTAGATACCGTTGACTCTGGTATCTAATAGGTTCTACCTACTATTGGATTTGAACCAATGACTCCCGCCGTATGAAAGCAATACTCTAACCACTGAGTTAAGTAGGTCATTTATCACCAAAAAAGGACCCATCACTTCGGGAATTATAGATGGAATAATATTTCTAAGCAATACCAATCCGTTAACAGTAAATGGATCAAAGAACTATCATGTGGAATTATGGAATATCCATCTTGACAAGAAATTATCTATATGTTAATATATCTATGACAAGGGCTATAGCTCAGTTAGGTAGAGCACCTCGTTTACACGTGCGCCAACGCTTTTCAAGGGAGCCAATTATGCAATGAACATAATTTCAATTATTGATAAATTGATGTCTTACTCCATAGATTCGAGTGAACAAGAGAACAATAGCCTGACAAATATTTGGTTCGGTACGATTCAGGTGCAAATTCAGATGCCAAATAGAACCCGCCATCGATTTGATAGTTGATAAGGTTAATACCCAGTCCATTCAATGCCAGGCATAATGAGTATAAGGGCCTCAAAATAACCTCTTTTCGTTCTATGAGCTTTAAGGTGTATGAAGTCTCATATTTCACTCTTGCAGCGGAGCGGTAGAGACTCCATTTAACTTAAGTTGATCCAGGCCGGAGGCAGACCTAAGTCAAGGTACCCCTTCTTTGAAAACTTTGGTATTGCTCCGAGATAAGAATATAAATAACGAATCAGAGCACATGGAGCCATCTCATTATCTTCTTATTTTCCTGTAAAAGAAAGACAAAATATGGTGGACTAACTGATCTTTACATCAGTTAATGAAAGAGCCCAATGCAACAAAATGCATGTTGGGTCTTTGAAACAGTTCGAATCATTTTGATAATAATAAGTTTGATCTGTTTTACCGAGAAGGTCTACGGTTCGAGTCCGTATAGCCCTACTAAATTTTAGTTTTAGTATAGACATTCTATTTTCATTTAGTAGAGGTTTTATTTCCTAATTAGTACTTGTTTATGGATTGGCCGGTTGCTTGGTCCATAGAAATAAAAGTATTACCACATGTTGATGTAAGTACATAGGAAGACAAAAATAAAAACAACAATAATTCATTTCAATAAAAAAAACGGTATTTGTAAAATCTCGGACAAAATGAACAGACTTCTTCATTCATTTTCGTGGATGAATTACATATGACTTTTTCCTCTTTTCCTGTCCATGATCAAAGAGTTAGTGATACACTTTTTTGTTGGTATCCCCAATATCGGTTAATTTATGAAGGGAAAATCATGGCACGATGCTGCCTAAAAACTCCAACCGGACCCAACCAAATAAAATCTTAAGTCACATGGATCTAAAACCTATTATTTTTTTGGTCTTGTATTTTATTTTTGGTCAGTCTTAGTCTTACTAAGTGTTATTGTCGTAACAAAAAAAACAAGTCTTTTGGTTCATTCCAAATCGAAATCTTTCTATCTTTCTTTAATACTAATACTCGAGATTGGTACGAAATGGAATCATTATTTCACTCTAATTCTTTTGGTATAGAATAGAAAGATATTAGTTTCTATATGTAAAAGTTCCTCACAACCCAAGGCGAATTGAATCAATTCAGAAAAATAGAAATTCAATCTAGGACTTAGGAAAGAAGATAAAATATTATGATCGTTCGATGCATTATATTCTATTTACGTATTCGTATCGAATCAATAGAAGCAATGATTTTCTACCTGAATTTTGATGAAAAGAAAAAAGACTTTAAATTGAAATGAAATATAAAATATAATAATACTAGAACTAGAAATCCCTAGACATTTTCCTCTATATAACCACTATAACCACTGCAATTTTTTCATTTTCATTACATTATATCACTATTATTTCATTTTATACTTTCATACTATGGATTTCATATTCATATATAATCAATATATAACTATATAAACTATATAATATATAACATACTTATAATAATTATATAACTATAACATAGTTATACTACTTAACTATTACTATATAATTACTATATAGTATAAGTAGTATTAGTATTTAATTAAAGAAACCGAGCGAGAAAGTTTTGTTTGTGTAAGAGCATCTTATGTCTACATCAAAATCATATCTAATATAGAAGTGAAAAAAAAAATGTAAGTGGGATTCTGTTGAATAAATCTTTAAACAAGATATGCCCCACATCAAATAAACTCTAAACTAGACAATTTGATCAAAATCAGTTCTTGTTTCGCCTAAGAAGTTCTGTATGAATTGCCAATTCCAATTCGAATGGAATAATTCAGCCTATTCCACATTAATAGGAGTTCATTTATGTTTCTGCTTCACGAATATGATATTTTCTGGGTATTTCTGATAATATCAAGCCTTATTCCTATCTTAGCATTTTTTATTTCCGGAGTTTTAGCGCCTATTAGTAAAGGACCAGAGAAGCTCTCTAGTTATGAATCGGGTATAGAACCCATGGGGGACGCTTGGTTACAATTCCGAATACGCTATTACATGTTTGCTCTAGTTTTTGTTGTTTTTGATGTTGAAACAGTCTTTCTTTATCCATGGGCAATGAGTTTCGATGTATTGGGTATATCTGTATTTATAGAAGCTTTAATTTTCGTACTTATCCCAATTGTTGGTTCAGTTTATGCATGGCGAAAAGGAGCATTAGAATGGTCTTAACTGAATATTCAGACAATACAAATAAAAAGGAAGGAAAAGATTACATTGAGACAGTTATAAATTTCATTGAGTTTCCATTACTTGACCAAACAACATCCAATT